TTCCACTCTGCAAGAACTCCGAATCATTCTCTTTAAGCTCATCCTCTTTATGATAAATGATCCATTTGCCCCGAAATGACCCAGTCCAATAGGGAAATCCCAATTCAGTGGGCCTTTCGATACAATCAAATCGCCATATTCTAGGAGCCCAAACTATGTGATTGAATAAATCCTCCTCTATCTGTTGCGGATCGAGGGCCCCTTCCCCTTCTTCAAACTCCGATTCGTATTTTTCATATAGAAATCTCTGATCAACGATAGAACAAGATCCATTTTGCATCATATCTAACTGATTCCTTGGTTCGGACCGAAGAAGTAATGTCACTCGATTATTATCAAACTGACTGCAAGATTTTTCTGTCCGTGAGGATCCCGCCAGAGCCAGAGCGCCTTCTACTTCTAATAGTAATAATAGTAATAGGCCATGAACTAGATCAGAATCGTTCTCGACGAATCCATAAGAAGTGATCCAATTTTTTTCATCGTGTCTGGATGAAGACCAAAGATCTTGAGCGACCGATCCGGCAGAACAACTCAAAAGATAAAGAAGTATCGTTAATTTCTTCATGCTCGTTCCAAGTTCGAAGTACCATTTGTACAAATAAGAATCCCCTCCCTTACATGATTTCTTCTTCATATAGATAGATATAGGATCTATGGGGCAATTACTTAGAAGTACATTTTGTGTAACAGCCCTTCCTATCTGATAGAAAAGGATCCCATGATCCTGAACCGATCTTATCTGGGATCGAAAATCCCAAGTTTTTCTATGAAGAGCTGATCTAATTGTATTAGTTTCTATAATGGATTTCTTCTGTGTAATACTAATTGATAGGGCCTCATTGATAAGTGCTACAAGATCTCGCGCATTGGAACCCATGGTTATGGACCCGAATCCGTTAGTATGGAACATCTTCTTTTCCAAGTGAAATCCTCTAGTATATGAAAGAATGAAAAAGTGCTTTCGTTGTTGTGGAAGAAGAAGCCTTCGTATCTTAATGCATGTATTGAATTTCTTTGGAGCTATTAGAGCGGGATCCACTTTTTGGGGAATATGAGTCGAAGCAATAACAAGAATCTTTCCAGTGGAACATCTTTCACAATCCCTGGAGAGATAGTTCTCTAATAGATCGAGGGATAAGTAATTCGACTCATTCACATGCAGATCATGAATGTTTGGAATCCATATTATGCAAGGAGACATTGCTTTTGCTAATTCGAATTGAAGGGTGATATCAAATCGGTCTATTTTCGTCGTCATATACATAGTTAGCACATTCGTCATAGTTAGCAGCTCCGTATCAATATCAAGGTCATCATTACTATCATCAATATCGTCACTATCATCAATATCGATATCATCAATAGGTTTAGGCTTGTCATCCAGGAACTTGTTCGGAAATACCGTAATGAAAGGAACATAGGAGTTTGTCGCTAGGTATTTGACCAAACAGGATCGTCCAGTTCCTATAGAACCTATCACTAAAATACCTCTAGAAGGGGATAGGGCTAAGCGGAGCGAAAAGGGTTTTCCATGAGGAGATGGGGAATGAAAAATATTAGCCCCACACAAGGTTTGTGAATAAGTGATTGTATGATAATGAGCAAGGAATATCCGTCTTTCTGCTAAACAGGATCTATTGAACTCATAATTCATTAGATCCTTTTGATGAATGTCAACTAAGTATCGTAAGGAAATTGATCCCGGTTGTTCAATCATTTGATAACCAGAGTCATTCTTTGATAAATGATCACTATGAGTCAGACTCAATAGAATTTGATCAATCCTTTTTTCTGTCGTTAAGGTGGAGAACTGAACCAAGAATTCTCTTTCTTCATCATCAATCGAATCACTGTTCGCGACCCAGAATTCTATTTTCTCATCAATCCAATCACCATTCACGTTTTTTCTTTTTCTTATCAATGAATAGATCTCTTTACTTGTACGACTTAGATGTCTCGTATTTCTCGAAAAAATGATTTGATTGATGGGATTTGGTATGATACTTACAAGATCGATGAGATTGATCTTCCAATCTTTCTTCTTAGAACGTATTGATTTGACCCCATAAGCGGGACCACCACCCAATAGCATGTTGCCACCAGAAGCAGAACCCCGTATTTCTTCCAGAGAATCTCCTAATTGTTCCAGAACAACTAGAAAGAGATTCTTTAACCAGAAAGGATTCAGTTCAGATGTAGGATACCTATCCAGAAGTTTTCGAAATTCCATCATGTATGATGGAATCATCAAAGATTTGATCTTTTCTAACTCTGTCTGTAACTCACTAGAGGCTCGGGAAACAAAGAGAAGATGTATACGAACGAGATATCCAGCAACAAGAAGAAGGAAAAAGATGGAATAGAGGAACTCCCGAGCATTTGTTGATCTCAGATGTGCCCATATCAATGGAACGGGTGACTCATTATTTCGATGAATCATTTCTTCGGACAGAAGAAGATTCTGTAAACATTTACTCGAAATCTCACTTATCAGAGT